AACAACTGATTGCAGAGTTGATCATTCGGACCTTTCAATTCATAGATGTGGATCTCGGACCTATGAATGGGGATATTCCCGATACTCACAAAGAAAAGGGGAAGTGACTTGGACAAAAAGGGAAGTGACTTGGACAAAAAGAGAAGTGACTTGGACAAAAAGAAACGAAGTGACTTAGACAAATCTTGTTTGTCGATAGCCTCGGACCAATCAATCGAATATTGATTAATACGTAATCGATTGAACACTACTTGAAAACGGTTCTTCTGTTCAGAAACGAAATGTTCCAAATGTTCTTGGAAATTCTTGCTCCCATTGGAACATTTGTATCTATATGCATCAGGATCCCGATTCATGGATCTCTCGGTTCGAGAAATAAGAGGATCAAACCATTTCTTCTGACTCTTTTTCAAATTCGATAAATGTTGGTTGATCGTATATTTCATTATAGTTATATGATTCAGAGTATCATTTCCTATTCGATCCCTTTGAATTCCATATTCGAAGTTGCGATCGGATCTATTCATTAAAAAGAATCGATTCGATACATTTCTTATGTACCCATAGGTGCTATATTGGATTTGAATCAGATTTCGGATCAATCTATATTGATTGACTGCCTCCATTATGTTGTTGCTAGCAAATACCGCTGTTTTTAGTTTTGGATCTTCCAAATCATTCCCGCAGTAGATCCGGACCGATTTTTTTCTGATCCTTCGATAAAAAGATTCATTCTCTTCATAAAAAAGAGGAGGTAGAACCAATAAAGATTTCTTTTTCGATTCATCTCTGGAGTTGAATACCTCATTCAAGAATTTTTTTTGATCCAACCCGTAGGAATCAATAGAAAAGGCAAATCCCCTATGATACACCAGATCCGGCTCGGTTATTGATAGAGTGAATAGATCTGCCATTTCTTGAAATCTCTCTTCTGATTCAAAATCGTGGTGTAACGTGTATCCCCCTTTGTTCCGGTCATGGAATAGATGAAATAAATCAAAAAATGGATTTTTTTTCAAGAATGAAATCTTATTGGAACTGTCCATATCCGGTTCATCCTTCGGAACCATATCACATCCCGGATCTGATGAAATAGGATGAATTGAGACGGTATTTTGTAAATACGTAATTATCTTGAATATATCAACCATTTCTTTATTTTCCGATCGCCTGGAAGGGACAAAAGAAACATCTTGTTTTTTCTTCAAAAATTTCTGATCTCTAGTGGACCTCTCAGTAGGATTCGAACCCAGATGAAGTTCTGACCATCTGTCAGAGAAAAAAGAACGAATTGATCTTGTAGGATTCCCAAGAAATTCTTCGATTTCTTCCGGAAGCAGATGATTATTCATCTGCTTCTCACGTTCCGTGAATAGCCGGGACATTGAGGAAGATCCAAAAAGGAATTTCGGGAATCGATCTGATTCTATCTCTGTTCGTTCCGTTTGAAGAAAGGAAGGATCCAAAAGAATCGATCTTTCTTTTAGTTGCTGAATCTCTGTTTGATCGATCAATGTGTGATATTCCGAATCCTCATTTCTAATGGAATCGAAATGATCTATGGATTGATCAGAAGATCCTTTCAATTGGCTAGAATCCCTTACTTGAACGAAAATAGATCTTGTGGAATCATATTGAATATTTGACAATACATTCCGTACCTTGCTAAAAAACCGATCCTTGTTTACCAACCACACATTGTCTAACCAAATCAAATTCTCTCTCGATACGTTCCTCAAAAAATCCGATTCGTGCTGATTCTTCCCCCAACTAACGAAGAGATCTTGGCGGAATTGCCACATATGAAATTGAGCACAATTTTGCAAAGAAATACCCCACTTGTTTCTCGAGAAGAGATGGGAAACATGCTCAATATCATTTGATTGAATAGTTGCCTCAGCTCCTTGTTGTTTGAAGAAAACCTCCCCTTCAATTGGTCTTTTTTCACGAAAAGCAGACATGAGATAACAAATCAAGTCTTTCCCTAAGATTTCGAATAGCTGTCCCGAATTCAAGTTGATTATGTTTCGCTTCTTCCTCGGAGAAAGACGATCAAACAATTCCCAATCATGGTCCTTGCGGATCGGATCATCCGTATAGGATAAAAAAAGAAACTCCAGATATTTGCTATCTTTCTCTTTGAATGAGATCTCAATTCCAGCTACGGTTTCATTAGATATCTTACAACTAGAATCCCTCTTTTTTCCGATCCGGTTCCTCCACCACCGCGAACTCCGATCAGATTCAGGCATGATACACTTTTTATTTATTGGGAGAACCCAAGTACTCTCTTGCGGATCCATGAAACAACTCTCAGAAATCTTTTTCCCTTTTGGAAGATACAGGAGCGAAACAATCAACCTATTGATATTGGAAGACCAAAAAGATTCTTCCAATGTCTCATTTCTGGGTCCAATGGAATTCATAGGTATAGGAAGAATAGGTATAGGAAGAAGCCCCATCAAATAGAGATTTTTTCTTTCGACCATCTTTCGATTGT